GAGTTTAAGGGCCTCAAAATAACCTCTTTTCGTTCTATGAGCTTTAAGGTGTATGAAGTCTCATATTTGACTCTTGGAGCGGAGCGGTAGAGACTCCATTTAACTTAGGTTGATTTAGGCCGGAGGCAGACCTAAGTCAAGGTAATCCTTCTTTGAAACACTTTGGTATTGCTCTTAGATTAGAATACAAATAATGAATCAGAGCACATGGAACCATATTATTATCTTTTTTTTTTTTTATCTTCCGGTAAAGGAAAAGGAAAGAAAAATATGGTGGACTAAGTCAATTTTTACATCTCTTAATGAAAGAGCCCAATGCAAAAAAATGCATGTTGGGTCTTTGAAACAGTTCGAATCATTTCGATAATAATAAGTTTGATCTGTTTTACCGAGAAGGTCTACGGTTCGAGTCCGTATAGCCCTAATACATTTTTTTGTATAGATTTTATTTACTCAAAAGAACAACAATTCATTTTAATAGATCCAATTTCAATAGATCTAAACAGTATTTATCAAATCTCGTATAAAATACCCATCCCTCCTCATTAATTTTAATTTTCGTGGATAAATGACATATGACTTTTTTCTTCTTTTCTTGTCCACGATCAAAGGGTTAGTGATACACTTTTGCTTTGGTATATGCAATATTAGCTAATTTATGAAGTGAAAATCATGACATGATGCTGTCTAAAAACTCCAACCTGACGACCCAACCAAATCTAATCCTAAGTCACATGGGCCTAGGACCCATTCTTTTCTGGGTCTTGTATTTGTAGAAGTCCTCTGACTAATCGTTGTTTGGCAGACCAACATAACAACTCCAATTGATTGTTTTAGAGACGATGAATTGGTCCTAAATGTATCAACCTTAGTTATTCTATATTTTATCAGTTGAGTTTGTTGAGGGATTTGGTCTGTCGAATCGTTCGATAATGTGTGATTATTTCTCTAATGAAATAACTCGATTTTTTATTTCTGAGAGAGTCCCAGTGGGATAGGACAGGTTCAAAGTTTCTGATTATTTTTGATATAGAAAGATATGAGTTGCTATATGTAAAGTAAAGGTTCCTCACAACACAACTCAAGGGATTTAATAAAATCAATTAAGAAAAATAGAAATTCAATCTAGGACAAGGAAAGGGGCTAAAATAAATATAACCATTCGATGTATTAGATTATGTTTACATATTATTTGATTCGTATCGAATCAATAGAAAGAATGATCTTATACTTAGATTTTAATGAAAATAATCCTTTGACTTTGAGTAGAATATACTAGAAATACCTAGACTTTTTACCCCATATGACTACTCATACTTTCATAGTATATTTATACTTACTATACTACTCTATTTCTATACTACTATATTTTATTATATTTATATATTAATATATTATATTTAATATTTAATTTATATTTAATTATTTAATCTTAATATATACTATATATTAGATATTGGTTGGTATATTTTGTTGGTATATTTTAATTATAATTATATTTATAATTTGATATTTACAAAATTATTATAAAAATAGTTATATTATAATCTATATTTATATACTAATATAGTAATACAGTTTATATATATATATATATATTTTATATATATATACTTATATATACTATACTATTTTATACTATTTTATACTATTTATATAATATACTATTTTATATTTTATATTTATACTATTTTTTTATATACTATTGTAGTACTATAGGTTTATAATATATAGGTAATAGTCAATATGTATACTTTGATACAATAAATAATATATATATATAACTCTAACATAATATAATATATAACATAAATATAATATAACTATAACATACTAGTATAATATAAATACTGATTGTAAGAGAAACCATTCGAGAGAAACCCGTACTAAAGTGAAAAAGTTTTGTTTGTATAATAGCATCTTATGTATACATCATATCAAAATAGAATCGAAATAAAAAATAAATGTAAGTAGGATTTTATTTTCTTGAATGAATGTTTAAATTAAACAAGACATGTCCTACAGCAAACAAACTCTATGCAGTTTAATTTAATTAAACTCAATTCTTGTTTCGCCTAAGAAGTTCTGGATGAATTGACAATTCCAATGCGAATTTAGCCTATTCCACATTAAATTAACAGGAGTGCTTTTATGTTTCTGCTTTACGAATATGATATTTTCTGGGCATTTCTAATAATATCAAGCGTTATTCCTATCTTAGCATTTGTAATTTCCGGAGTTTTAGCACCGATTAGGGAAGGGCCAGAGAAGCTCTCTAGTTATGAATCAGGTATAGAACCCATGGGAGATGCTTGGTTACAATTCCGAATCCGCTATTACATGTTTGCTCTAGTTTTTGTTGTTTTTGATGTTGAAACGGTCTTTCTTTATCCATGGGCAATGAGTTTCGATGTATTGGGCGTATCCGTATTTATAGAAGCTTTAATTTTCGTGCTTATCCCAATTGTTGGTTCAGTTTATGCATGGCGAAAAGGAGCGT